GGGGGTGTTGGTGTTCTTTTAGGTTGTGTGAAAAGGGTTTGTTGTGGGTTGGTGTGAAGGGTGTTTAGTGAAGTAAATTTTTGTTAGTTGAGGGAATGGCAGTTGGAGTTGTGCACACCTAAAAGATGAAAATGCAGGCTCTGATCGGATATATTAAAACTTTTGTTTTTGGGGTTTGGCAAGAGTGGGCTTTGGGTGAAGGTCAGAGATGGGGGTGGGGGGGTTTGACTAGGTATAGTTGTGACTTATGGCGGGATAGGGGTGTGTTGGCTGGAATGAATATTGGTATGTCCTACAAGCATGAATTAAATAACACCTTGCTGAAGTTTGCGTGGAGCTAGAATATTGAACGTAGGTGCGATTAATAACTGCATGTACTAGGAATCAAAGACAGGTCCATACAGGACGGGATGTGGTGGGAGTCAGCATTTTGCAATGGGGTTGCGTGCAGACCAGAGATAAAAGATACCAAATGCATGGGAAGCTCCCGTGACTGGTTAATAGGGTGATAGACCCGTGATCCATCGAGATGTCTTATTTAAGGGGAACGTGTGGGCGATCTTGATTGCTATGGCCCTGAGGTAAGAACCAGATGCCGGATACAGCTCAAGTATAGCTACCCCCACGAGTTATGGGCCCGGAGCGAGGAGAGCAGCACTCTTGTGCGGGATATTGATTTCACGGAGGATGGTGAACAAGGGACTCCTAAGTGAGGGGGGTCATCCATGGTGAGGAGGATTATTTGACAGGTATGTGCTATGTCCGATGAACGAATTAATGTACTATGGACGGTTGACATAGACTGGTTCGGTTGATATTCATGGGGGGAGGGTTGGTTAGGTTTGAGGTGGCGATGTTGTGTACTACTGTTGAGGTTCCTAGTAGAGTACTTGCTTGTAAGCATGTTGTACTAGAAATGTTGGGTTGATATGTAATAATATGTATTATGTACAGTTAAGCATATATAGTACTATATATTAGATATGTTGGCTAGCAGTAATGCACGAATTACATAGTGGTGTTGTGAGTGGGTTTACTAGAATTATTTGTGGGGCTTGTGTGGTATAGGAGCACAGAAAGTAGTTTAAGTTAGAATGCCAGCTTTGGGTGTTGGTGGTAGAGTTAAGTGCTTTCTTTCTGATTGCCCTAGGAAGAGTGTTCATTTCTGGTTTACAAGGCCAGTGTATTAATTTATACTACGAGGGCAAGTTCATTTGAGTAGGTTGTTTTCGATTAGGGAGGCTAGTGGTATTAGGATTAGGATTGTGATAAAGTATATTATGGATGCTACTTGGCCGATGGTGATGAGGGGTTGAGTTACTGGCTCGCTTCCAATTCAGGTGAGGGTCAGTAGGATTGTGATTAGGAGTCAGAACAGGAATTGACTGAATGGGCGGAATGTCATGCTTTGTTGTTTGGATTTGTGAAGTATGGGGATGGCTGCTAGGATGAGGATTGATAGGAAGAGTGCTAGTACGCCTCCCAGTTTGTTGGGGACAGATCGTAGGATTGTGTATGCGAATAAGAAGTATCATTCTGGCTTGATATGTGGGGGAGTATTTAGTGGGTCGGCTGGGGTGTAGTTATCTGGGTCGTTTAGGAGGTTGGGTAAGAGTAGTGTTAGTGTTGCTAGGACAAAGAGGAGGAGGATTAGGCCTAGGGCATCTTTGATTGTGTAGTAGGGGTGGAAGGTGATTTTGTCCGAGTCGGAGGAAATTCCACAAGGGTTGTTTGACCCTGTTTCGTGTAGGAATAGTAAGTGTACGGTTGTAAGGGCGACGATGATGAAGGGAAGGATAAAGTGTAAGGTGAAGAATCGTGTGAGAGTGGGGTTATCGATGGTGTACCCTCCTCAGATTCATTGGACGAGGTTGGTTCCGATGTATGGGATTGCTGATAGCAAGTTCGTGATTACCGTTGCTCCCCAGAATGACATTTGGCCTCATGGGAGGACGTAGCCCATGAAAGCTGTTATTATGGTTATGAGAAGGAGTATGATGCCAATGTTTCAGGTTTCTAGGAGGAGATATGAGCCATAGTAGAGGCCTCGGCCCACATGTAGGAAGAGGCAGATGAAGAGTATGGAGGCACCATTGGCGTGGAGGTAGCGAGTAATCCAGCCATAGTTTACGTCTCGGGTGATATGTGCGATTGAGGAGAAAGCAGAGGAAGTGTCTGGTGAATAGTGTATTGCTAAGAATAGGCCTGTAATGATTTGCAAGATTAGGCAGGTCGCAATGAGTGAACCAAAGTTTCACCATATGGAGAGGTTGGGTGGGGCGGGTAGATCAATGAGGGAGCGGTTGATTATTTTTATGATTGGATTGGATTTGCGTGTTGGAGTCATTAGTGCTTTTATAGTTGAAGTACAACGATGGTTTTTCATGCCATTAGTTATGGTTGGAGTCCATATGGAAGCAATGATGTATGTGTTGTTTACGTTGAGCGTGTTATTAGTTATGGGGTTTGTGGGGTTTTCTTCTAAGCCCTCTCCTATTTATGGGGGTTTAGCGTTAATTGTTAGTGGTGTGGTTGGATGTGCGATTGTTTTAAATTGTGGGGGGGCTTATATGGGTCTAATAATGTTTTTGGTTTATTTGGGGGGTATGATGGTTGTTTTTGGTTATACTACAGCAATGGCTATTGAGGAGTACCCTGAGACATGGGGTTCGGGGTTTGAGGTTTTAGGGGGTCTTTTAGTGGGGTTAATAATGGAAATGGTGTTAGTCTTATGAGTTTTAGATTTGGACGAGGCGGTAGTGGTCGTCGTTAGTCTTAGTGATGCTGGTGATTGAGTGCTTTTTGAGGGGGAGGGGTCAGGATTGGTTCGGGGTGATTCTATTGGTGCGGGTGCCTTGTATGATTATGGGCGTTGATTAGTGGTGGTTGCTGGTTGAACATTGTTTGTTGGTGTGTACGTTGTGATTGAGATTGTTCGGGGCAATAGGTTATATTATTAGGAGCAGGGCTAGGGTAAGAGGGATAAGGAAAGAGAGGGAGTAGAGTTTGATTATGCCTTTTTGGGTGCTTATAGCTATGGAGGCGGTGATGTGTGCTTGTGAGATTATTTTAGGTATAGATTTTTCTAACCATGCTGAGTCTAATAGGAGGAGGGCTAAGTTTTGGCCTATGAGTAGGTTTTGATGGGAGATTGTGCGGTGAATTGTGGTGGGAAAATATCCTAATATGTTGGAGAATTTGAATATTTGTGTTGGGTTTTTTATTTTTAGTTTGTTTGTCATAAGGGCGAGGTCTAGGGCTGCTAGGAAGCCTAGGGCGGTTGCGCACAGGGCTGAGAGTTTTAAGTAGAGGGGTATTGTTGGCAGGGGTGGTGAGGTAGGGGGAATGCTGTTGGTGATAAGAAATCCCGTGATCATGCTGCCCATTGTGAGGCGTTTGATTGGGTTTAATAAGGTGGGGTTGTTTTCGTTGATGTTTGTTAGGGCTGGGAAGCGGGGTTGTCCTGTTAGAGTGAGAAGGATGGTTCGAGTACTGTAGGCGCTTGTTAGTGAGGTGGCGATAAGAGTGGTAAGTAGGGCTCAGGCGTTGGTATATGACGTGTTTGTGGCTTCGATGATAAGGTCTTTGGAGTAGAAGCCTGTAAGGAAGGGTATTCCTGTGAGTGCTAGGTTGCCGATGATTAGGGAAGTTGAGGTGAGGGGTATTGCTTTGAGTAGGCCCCCTATTTTTCGAATGTCTTGTTCGTTGTTTAGGTTGTGGATAATTGATCCGGAGCACATGAAAAGCATGGCTTTAAAGAAGGCATGGGTGCAGATGTGTAGGAATGCTAGGTATGGTTGGTTGATGCCAATGGTGACTATTATTAAACCTAGTTGGCTCGAGGTGGAGAAGGCTACAATTTTTTTAATGTCGTTTTGTGTGAGGGCGCAGGTGGCTATGAATAGGGAAGTAATAGCCCCCAGGCATAGTGTAAGGTTTTGAATTAATGTGTTGGTTTCTATTAGAGGGTGGAAGCGAATAAGCAAGAAGACCCCAGCAACGACTATGGTACTGGAGTGAAGTAGGGCTGAAACTGGAGTTGGGCCTTCTATGGCGGAGGGTAGCCAGGGATGGAGACCAAATTGAGCTGATTTTCCTGCTGCTGCTAGGAGGAGGCCTGCTAGTGGGAGGGAGTTTGAGTTGGAGTTAAGGGCTAGTATTTGTTGGAGGTCTCATGAGTTGTAATATAGGAGAAATCATGCTATGGCCAGGATGAGGCCGATGTCGCCGATGCGATTGTATAGGATTGCTTGAATGGCTGCTGTGTTGGCGTCTGTTCGAGCGTGTCATCAGCTAATTAGGAGAAAGGATATAATTCCTACGCCTTCTCAACCAATAAGGAATTGGAAAAGGTTGTTGGCAGTAACTAGGGTTAGTATGGCAGTGAGGAAGATAAGGAGGTATTTGAAGAATTGATTGATATTTGGGTCTGAGTTTATGTATCATAGTGAGAATTCTATAATAGACCAGGTGATGAATAGTGCAATTGGGATGAATATTATGGAGAAGTAATCTAGTTTAAAACTTAGTGTTAGGTTTAATGTTTGGGTTATTATTCAATGTCAACTCCAAATGGTTGTTTCTTGGTTTAGGAAGATGAATAAAGTTGTTGAGAAGAGGCTAGTGATGAAAGCGTATATTACGGTTATTTTTACGTAATTTGGGTATGGGCGTTTTTTGTGAGGGTTGATGAGGGCAGTAAAAATTGGAAGAGTCAGGGAGATGAGGGTTGTTATTATGATAGGGGAGTGCATGGTTATTACTTTTATTTGGAGTTGCACCAATATTTTTGACTCCTAAGGTCAACGGATGGCTGTTATCCTTTAAAAGTTGAGAAAACCGTAGTTTTAAGTACGGAGATGTGGGTTAGCAGTCCTTGTGAGTTTTCTCGGTAAATAAGAGGTGGTAGGTCTCTATAGTTAGATTCACAATCTAATGTTTTAGTTAAACTATATTTACAGGAAGTAAATCCTAGGATGATGTTGGGGTTGAGAGATAGAAGGATAATTGGAGCGAGGTGTATGAATATTAATATGTTTTCTCGTGTGAAGGGGGTTTTTATGTTGATTATGTGATGTGTGAGCGTTCCTCGTTGTATTGTGGTGAATATGTGGAGGGAGTAGAGAGCTGTAATTAGTATGTTAAGCCCTGTTAGTACAATAGTGATATGGGACCAGGAAAATGATGTTGTGATTACAAAGAGTTCGCCTAGTAGATTAATAGTGGGGGGTAGGGCAAGGTTAGTAAGGCTTGCTGTGAACCATCAGAAAGTTATTAGCGGGAGTAGAATTTGGAGTCCTCGGGATAGTAGTATGGTGCGGCTATGGGTGCGTTCGTAGTTTGAATTGGCTAAACAGAAGTACATAGAAGAGGTAAGTCCGTGAGCGATCATAAGGATGGTTGCGCCAGAGAAGCTTCAGGGAGTTTGGATAAGGATGGCTACGATTACAAGGGCTATGTGGCTTACAGAAGAGTATGCGATAAGTGATTTTAGGTCCGTTTGTCGGAGGCATGTTAGGCTTGTTATGATTATGCCTCATAAGGATAGTATAAGGAATGGGTAGGCTATGTACTCCGTTAGGGGATTAAGAATGGGGGTGAGTCGTATCATGCCATAGCCGCCTAGTTTTAGGAGTACTGCGGCAAGAACTATTGACCCCGCGATGGGGGCTTCAACATGAGCTTTAGGGAGCCACAGGTGTAAGCCGTATAGGGGTATTTTTGTCATAAAGGCTATTATGCATGCTAGTCAGGCAAAGCCGTGAGATCAGGTGGTTGTTAGTTTTTGGTTTGTAAGTGTTAGTAATGTGATGTTTAGTGAGCCTGTGTTGTTGTAGGTGTGGCTCAGTATGATGAGTAAGGGTAGAGAGCCGGTTAGTGTGTAGAATAGGAAGTATGTGCTTGCATTAAGGCGTTTTGCTTGGCTGCCTCATTTAGTGATGATAATTAGGGTGGGGATGAGAGTGGTTTCAAATAGAATGTAGAATATAATTAGTTCTGTGGCTATGAATGTTAGAATTAAGGTGATTTGTAGGAGAATTACTATGAAAAGGAAGAGTTTTTTTTGTGATGGGGGTTTGTTGCATAGGTGGTATTGACTTGCTATAATTATGAGAGGTAGGAGTCAGGCAGTTAGTGCCAGGAGGGGTGTTGTTAGTGGGTCAGAGGATAGGTAGGTTGAATAGTTGAGGAGATTAGTGTTGGTTTGGCTGAAGAATAGTAAGGGAATAAGGCTGATGGCTAAACTGTGTATGGTCAAGTTGATTCAGATTGTATTATTTTTGGAAAGCCATGTTATAGGTAGTAGTATGGTTGTGGGAATAACTATTTTTAGCATTGAAGCAGGCTTAGGTTATGAACGTAATCTAGCCCGTATGTGTTGGAGATTGAGACTAGTAAGGCAAGACCTACTGCTGTCTCACAAGCGGCAAACACTAGCAAGATGATGGGTATGATGTTGATTAGGGGGAAGTGTGTGTTTGAGGCAATAAGGGTGGTTATGATAAAGAGTGACATTATTATCCCCTCTAGGCAGAGGAGAGAAGCTACTAGGTGTGAGCGGTAGGTTAACATGCCTAGAAGAGAGATGGTGAATGCCAGTATGATGTTTATGTAGGTGGGGGTCATTTGGTTAGTATGGCTATCATAATCTAATGAGTCGAAATCATTTATTTTATTTAAACTACTTACCAATTCGACTCAGTCTAGTCCTTTTTGGGTTCATTCATAGGCTAGGCTGAGAATTAGGATAATAATAAAGGCGATGGTTGATTTAGCTATTGTTGGAAGATTTGTTGTTTGAATAGCTCATGGTAGGGATAGTAGTAGGGCGATCTCTAGGTCAAATAACAGGAAAGTAATGGCAACTAGAAAGAATTTTATTGAGAATGGGATGCGGGCGGGGCTTAGGGGATCAAACCCGCATTCGTAGGGACTAGTTTTTTCAGCATAGGAGTTGAGTTGGGGTAGTCAGAATATGATAATTGTTAGTAGCAAGGTTAGTAGGGTGTTGATTGTTAAGGCTAGCACTAGGTTGATTACTCTTTTTTGAATGTTGTCAAAACTGGTTGATTGGAAGTCAATTGTACTTATTATACTAAAAGAGTAGGATCCTCATCAATAGATAGAAATATAAAGGAGCAGTCAGACAACATCTACAAAATGTCAGTATCAAGCGGCAGCTTCGAAGCCGAAGTGGTGGCTCGATGTGAAGTGATATAGTAGTTGGCGGATGAGGCAAGTAAAGAGGAATGTGGATCCAATAATAACGTGGAGCCCGTGGAAGCCTGTGGCGATGTAGAATGTTGAACCGTAGATACCATCAGAGATGGTGAAAGGTGCTTCAAAGTATTCTGAGATTTGTAGTAGAGTGAAATAGGAGCCCAGTGAGATTGTAATAAGTAGAGCTTGGATTGTTTGTTTTCGGTCATTGTTTATGAGGCTGTGGTGAGCTCAGGTGACTGTAACTCCAGATGCGAGTAGTACAGAGGTGTTTAGGAGGGGTACTTCAAGGGGGTTTAAGGGGATAATGCCTGTTGGTGGTCAGTGGCCCCCCAAGCAGGGTGTTGGGGCGAGGCTTGAGTGGTAAAATGCTCAAAAGAAGCCAATAAAGAAGAACACCTCTGAGATGATGAATAGTGCTATTCCATATCGAAGACTTTTTTGGACGGGTATTGTATGGTGGCCTTGGTACGTGCTCTCTCGTACAATGTCACGTCATCATTGATATAAGGTTAGTGTGTTGGTTAGTAGGCCTAGTATTAGTAGGGTGGTAGAGTAGAAGTGAAATCACATGACTAAGCCGGATGTTATTAAGAAGGCTGACAGAGCTCCTGTCAGTGGTCAGGGACTGGGTTTAACTATGTGATAAGCATGAGTCTGGTGGGTCATTAGGTGTTGTTATGCAGGTAAAGGCTAATCAGGAGTGTGAAGACATAGGCTTGGATTAGGGCTACTGCAATTTCTAGAGTAGTTAGTAGCACTAGAAGTATAGAAGTTAGTAGAGCTATGGAGAAGCTGGTGGTTGATAGTGTTAATACAACACTCCCAGCTAGGTGTATTAGTAGATGGCCGGCTGTGATGTTTGCGGTTAATCGTACGGCCAGGGCTATTGGTTGAATAAGTAGGCTAATAGTTTCGATTACTACTAATATGGGGATGAGAGGTGTGGGGGTACCTTGTGGTAGCAGGTGGGCTAGGGAATTTTTGGTTTTAAAGCGAAGTCCTAGTACCACTGTGCCTGCTCACAGGGGGATTGCCATGGCTAGGTTCATGGAAAGTTGGGTGGTTGGTGTAAATGAGTAAGGTAGAAGCCCTAAGAGATTTGTTGTGGCAATAAAGGTGACTAGAGACATTAGTATTAAAGATCAGGCTTGTCCTTTGGCGTTGTGAGTTATTATTATTTGTTTTAGGGCGAATTGAGTTAGGTTTTGTTGAATGGTAGCTAGTCGATTATTAGTGGGGTGTTTGGTGGTTAGGATTAGTAGGGTGGGGAATAGGATGATGGGGATTGTGGCGGGTTGGTTTAGGATCGTTGGGGTTGAGAAGGGGGTAAACAGATTTTCGTTCATTTTGGCTGTCAGTGGGTCTTGTGAGATAGTAGGTTTGAGTTTTTTGTAAGAGGCGGTTGGTAGTAATTTGTGTTTAGTAGTTTTAATTGTATAATAAGATATAGTGTAGGAAGCATTGTCATGATAGTGGTAAATCATGTCGATGTATCTAACTGGGGCATTTCACTGTAGGGGTGTGTCCCCGTCTTTAACTTAAAAGGTTAATGCTAGGATAGCTTTACAGCGGGTTTGGAGGTGGGATGTTAGGGGGAAGGAAGGGAAACGGGTTGTTTACAGGGTAAATACAGGTCCCATTTCGAAGATTTTTAGTGGGATTAGCTCTGCGACAATTGGCATAAAGCTATGGTTTGCGCCACAGATCTCTGAGCATTGTCCGTAGTAGACGCCTGGTCGTGTAGCTGTGAAAACGGTTTGATTTAGGCGTCCAGGTACCGCATCTGTTTTTAGGCCTAGTGTGGGGATAGTTCATGAATGCAGAACGTCTTGAGATGTAATTATTATACGTACAGGGGCTTCAATTGGGAGGACCACTCGATTGTCAACTTCTAGGAGTCGGAGATCTCCTGGGTTTAAGAATAGTGGGGGTAATATGTAGGAGTTGAAAATTAAGCCTCCATAGTCCGTGTATTCATAGGTTCAGTATCATTGGTGTCCAATTGATTTGATGGTGAAGAATGGGTCGTTGACTTCATCTGTCAGGTATAGGATGCGCAAGGATGGGAGGGCAATTAGGATTAAGATAATTGCGGGTAGAATAGTTCAGATAGTCTCTATTTCCTGGGCGTCTGTGATGTTAGTATTGGTTAGTTTTGTTGTGAGTGTTGAGAGTAAGGCATATAGCACTAGGAAGCTAATTAAAGATATGGCTATAAGAGCGTGGTCATGGAAGGTGATTAACTCCTCTATGATAGGAGATGTGGCGTCTTGCAGGCTTAGTTGAACTGGATGGGCCATATAAGATATATAGGGGTTTAGCCTATGATTTAGCTTTGACAAGGCTATGAAATGACTTTTCTAATATCTTGTTGAAAAAGTTATAGGGGCTATAAGACTGGCTTGAAACCAGTCCTAGGGGGTTCGACTCTCTCCTTTTTCACTTAGTTTAATATAGGCTGGTTCTTCGAATGTGTGGTAAGGTGGAGGGCAGCCATTTAGTCATTCTAGGCTAGTAGAGGGTTGTTCGATTAGTAGTACTTTACGTTTTGAAGCAAAGGCTTCTCAGATTATGTAGATTATTAAAATTACTGCTACTAGTGAAATGAAGGAGCCTATAGATGACAGGATGTTTCATGTGGTGTAGGCATCGGGATAATCAGAATAGCGTCGGGGTATTCCGGACAAGCCAAGGAAGTGTTGTGGAAAGAAGGTTAAATTTACGCCTACAAATATAATGATAAAGTGGGCTTTGGCACAGGTTTGGTTCAGTGTATAGCCTGAGAATAAAGGAAACCAATGTATAAAGCCCCCCATAATAGCAAATACAGCTCCTATTGATAAGACATAGTGGAAGTGGGCGACAACGTAGTATGTGTCGTGTAGTACGATGTCCAGGGATGAATTTGCCAGGATGATGCCGGTTAAACCCCCTACGGTAAATAGGAAGATAAAGCCTAGGGCTCAAAGTATTGCCGGGGATCATTTAATGTTACCTCCATGGAGTGTAGCAAGTCAGCTAAAAACTTTCACGCCAGTGGGGATCGCAATGATTATAGTGGCGGAAGTGAAGTAGGCTCGTGTGTCTACGTCTATACCAACTGTAAACATATGGTGGGCTCATACAATAAAGCCTAAAAACCCAATTGATATTATGGCTCAAACTATGCCCATGTACCCAAACGGTTCTTTTTTTCCAGAGTAGTGAGCTACAATGTGAGAGACTATTCCAAAGCCGGGAAGAATGAGGATGTAGACTTCGGGGTGACCGAAGAATCAAAATAGGTGTTGATATAGAATAGGGTCTCCTCCTCCAACAGGGTCAAAGAAGGTAGTATTGAGGTTGCGATCTGTTAGCAGTATGGTAATGCCAGCGGCTAAGACTGGTAGAGAGAGGAGTAGAAGAATAGCTGTGATTAAGATTGATCAGACGAATAAAGGGGTCTGATATTGGGATAGTGCGGGAGGTTTTATGTTGATAATAGTGGTAATAAAGTTGATGGCCCCCAAGATAGAGGAAATACCTGCTAGGTGGAGGGAGAAGATGACTAAGTCTACAGAAGCTCCCGGGTGGGAGAAGTTTCCTGCTAAGGGGGGGTATACTGTTCAGCCTGTTCCAGCGCCAGCCTCTACTACGGCGGATGCTATTAGTAGCAGGAAAGAAGGAGGGAGGAGTCAGAAGCTTATATTGTTTAAACGGGGAAATGCCATGTCGGGGGCGCCGATTATTAAGGGCACTAGTCAGTTCCCGAACCCTCCGATTATAATAGGTATGACTGTAAAGAAAATTATAATGAAGGCATGAGCCGTTACAACAACGTTGTAGATGTGGTCGTTGCCTAGTAGGCTGCCGGGTTGGCCCAGCTCAGCTCGAATGAGAAGGCTCAGGGCAGTGCCCATGACTCCAGCTCATGCACCAAATAGTAAATACAGGGTTCCGATGTCTTTGTGGTTTGTTGAAAATAATCAACGATTAATGGGCATAAGTGGTAAAATGGCTGAGTAGGTATTAGGCTGTAAACCTAAAGACGGGGGTCTAGTCCCCCTTTTACCAGCCCCGAGGTGGTTTTCATGTTGAATTGCAAGTTCAAAGGAGCAGTTTTAGAGTTTCTGCCGGGGCTTCTCCCGCCTTTTTTTTCCTGCGGCGGGAGAAGTGGGTCAAAGCCAGTCGGTTAGGGTGTTTAGCCGTTAACTAAGTTTTTGTGGGTTCGAATCCCACTGATCTAGTAAGGGCTTAGCTTAATTAAAGTAGTTGATTTGCGTTCAATTGATGCAGAGTAGGTGTTTGCAGTCCTTGTGTACTTCAGAAATTAAGTGCTCTTACTTACTAAAGGCTTTGAAGGCCTTTGGTCTTGTTTAACCTAAATTTCTAGTAAGTGGTTAATATTAGGGGAGCGATTGGTAGTAAAAGGGTGGAGGTGATGATGAGTGAGGGGATGAGGGGTGTAGGTTTTGTATTTTCGAGTTGTCATGTTATTTTTGTGTTGTTGGATGTGGGGAGTAGTGTTAGGGAGGTGGTGTAGATTAGGCGTATGTAAAAGTACAGGTTAAGCAGGGTTATGGTGGCTATAATAGAGGGGATGAGGAAGTTGTTGTTCATTGTGAGTTCTTGGATAATGATTCATTTGGGTAGGAAGCCGGTTAGAGGGGGTAGGCCTCCTAGGGATATGAGAATGGGTGCTATTAGTGGTGCTAGGTAGGCTGATTTGTTTCAGGTGCGGGATAGTATGAGGATTGTGGTGCTTGAGTTTAGGTTGAGGGTTAGGAATATAGTAGTTGTTAGGATAGTATATACAATCAGGTAGAGAATTGTAGTTGTTGGGTTGTATGTTAGTGTTACCATTATTCAACCCACATGTGTGATCGAAGAGTACCCTAGGATCTTGCGTAATTGTGTTTGGTTTAGACCTCCTCAGCTACCCGCTGCGATGGACAGGGTGGAGAGGGTTAAGAGGATAGGGGTGTTGATTGATGGGTGGATTTGGTACATGATTGAGATGGGGGCTAGTTTTTGTCATGTAAGAAGGAGTAGGCCGGAGGTTAGGGGTGTTCCTTGGGTGACTTCTGGAACTCAGAAGTGGAAGGGGGCTATTCCTAGTTTTATGGCGAGGGCGGTTGTTATTATTAGGGATGGGGGTTGATTGATGTAACTTGTTGTTGTTCAGCATCCTGATAGTAGGTTGTTGGAGATGATTGCTATTATGAGGATTATAGATGCGGTGGATTGTATTAAGAAATATTTGGTAGCAGCTTCTGTAGAGCGAGGGTTTGTTTTTTTTATTAGAATTGGAATGAAGGCTAGTATGTTTATTTCTAGGCCTGCTCAGGCGAGAAATCAGTGTGAGCTTAGTGTTGTAATAAGTGTGCCTGTGATTATTGTGGTGTAGATAATGGGTTGGGCTAGTGGGTTAATTAGTACGGGAAGGATGTGACCAACATTTTCGGGGTATGGGCCCGATAGCTTGTTTAGCTGACCTTACTTTAGGACAGAGTGTGTGGGGTAGCACGGAGAAGTTTGGGTTCTCAGGGGTGGGTTCGATACCTACAGTCCTAGAAATAAGAGGGTTGGGGCCTCTATTGTTTACTCTATCAAAGTAACTCTTTTGTCAGACATATTTCTAGGTTTGAGGGGGAATGCTGGAGATTGCGATGGGTGTTGAGGTGGATCATATAAGTAGTGCTAGTGTGAGTGGGAGGAAATTTTTTCACAGTAGGTGTATGAGTTGGTCGTAGCGGAATCGGGGGTATGTTGCCCGGATTCATAGGAATAGGGAAGTTAGGAAGAGTGTTTTGGTGGTGAAGCATGCTGTGAATAGTTCTGGTGCGTGAGTGGGGTAGAATGTGCCTAGGAAGATTGTGGCTGTTAGGGCGTTTATTATAATGATGTTCATGTATTCGGCTATGAAAAATAGGGCGAATGGGCCTGCAGCGTATTCAATGTTAAAACCTGATACTAATTCTGATTCGCCCTCTATGAGATCAAAAGGGGTTCGATTTGTTTCTGCTAGTGTAGAGGTAAACCATATTATGGCTAGGGGTCATGATGGTAGAAGGAGTCACAGATGTTCTTGCGTTGTAATGAGTGTGTTAAGGTTGAATGAGCCGCTTATTAGTAGGACTGACAGTAGGATAATAGTGAGGGTGACTTCGTATGAGATTGTTTGGGCGACGGCTCGTAGGGCTCCGATTAGGGCGTAGTTTGAGTTTGATGCTCACCCTGATCATAAGATGGAGTAGACGATTAGGCTGAGTATGGCTAGGGTGAATAGGAGTCCTAGGTTGAAGTTGATTAGAGCGTTGGGTATGGGAAGAGGGGTTCATAGGAGAAGGGTAATGAAGAAGGCTAGAGCGGGTGCGACAATATAGAGGGTAGTGGTAGATGTTGAGGGTTTTAGGGGTTCTTTGGTGAAGAGTTTTATAGCATCAGCGAAGGGTTGTAGTAGTCCATATGGACCTACAACGTTAGGCCCCTTTCGTAGTTGTATGTAGCCTAGTAGTTTTCGTTCAACGAGTGTGAGGAATGCTATGGCAGCCAGTGTGGGTGTGGCTAGAAGTAGGAGGTTTACTGTGGTCACGGTGTTAAGAAGAGGAGTTGAACCTCTGGTTACAAAGTTTTAAGTTTTATGCAATTACCGGGCTCTGCCATCTTAACAAACCCTGTTTTCGGGTGGAGTGTATAATATTTTGCTAAATTAAGACTAGGTCATTTATGTAATGAAGGCGCTTTATGAAGTTGGCCTTATTTCTCTTGTCCTTTCGTACAGGGAGAAATGTGCAATAGATAGAAACCGACCTGGATTGCTCCGGTCTGAACTCAGATCACGTAGGACTTTAATCGTTGAACAAACGAACCCTTGATAGCTGCTGCACCATTAGGATGTCCTGATCCAACATCGAGGTCGTAAGCTCTATTGTCGATATGGACTCTAGAATAGAATTGCGCTGTTATCCCTAGGGTAACTTGTTCCGTTGATCAAATTATTGGGTCAATTATAATTGTTGGTTCGCTTTGACTTGTGTGGTCTTAGCATGTGTTGTTCGGAGGTTTTGTTGTGCTCCGAGGTCGCCCCAACCAAAATTTTTAATGCAGGCGTCGGTAGTTTAAGGGTCCATGGGCTTATATAGTTTTTGATTGCATTAATAGATTAAAGCTCCATAGGGTCTTCTCGTCTTATTATCTTATGTCCGTCTCTTCACGGACAGGTCAATTTCACTGGTTAAAAGTAAGAGACAGTTAAACCCTCGTGGTGCCTTTCATGCGAGTCCCTATTTAAAGAACAAGTGATTATGCTACCTTTGCACGGTCAGGGTACCGCGGCCGTTAAACGTGTGTCACCGGGCAGGCAGTGCCTCTAATACTAGTAATGCTAGAGGTGATGTTTTTGGTAAACAGGCGGGGTTTGAGTTTGCCGAGTTCCTTTTACTTTTTTTAACCTTTCCTTGAAGCATGCCTGTGTTGGGTTAACAGTGAAGGCAGCATGGGCTTGTTTGTGCTTGCTATGCCTGGCTGTTAGATATCGGTGAGGTTTTCGATCCGATTTAGGCTCATGCAGTGGAGAAAATATTCATGTTACTTATACTAGCATTATTGCTTCTATATAGTGATAGATTAATCCAATGTGGTGTGAGGAGTTCAGCTGTGTGTTTGGTATTTTTAAGATGGTTAGTGTTGAGCTTGAACGCTTTCTTAATTGATGGCTGCTTTTAAGCCGACTATGGTAGTTGAGGGTTTTACTCTCTCTATAAGGTTTTTTCCTGGTGTCTAAAGAGCTGTCCCTCTTTAGACTAGCAATTAAGCTTACAGGGGGATTAGGTAGTTCTATGGGTAAGCTTAAGGTTGAACTGAGATTCTGTCTTGGATAACCAGCTATCACCAGGCTCGGTAGGCTTATCACCTCTACCCAAAAATCTTCCCACCATTTTGCTACATGGACGGGTGCGCTCTTTTAGCTGTTCTTGGGTAGCTCGTCTGGTTTCGGGGAATTTGGCTTGTAGTTCTCTTTGTGAAATTGTTTCTAGCTAATTCATTATGCGAAAGGTACAGGGGTTAGTCCTTGCTGTTTTGTGCTGGGGGGGGTCTTGTATCTTTCCCTTACGGTACTGTGTCTATAGCGCCAGATTAAAATTTCTATCGCCTATACTTTATATAGGTGAATGGTTTAGTGTGTGTTGGTTTGGTATTAGTATTGGTCATGCTTAGGGCTAGTATTGGCTCAGGGCAATCAAGTGATATTGAGATCTTCTAGGTGTAAGCCAGATGCTTTATGTTAAGCTATGCCTTGATTTATCCAAGCGCACCTTCCAGTACGCTTACCATGTTACGACTTATCCTCTCTATATAAATATTAGGGCATTTAGTTAAGATGTTCCTTAAATATATTTGAGAGGAGTGACGGGCGGTGTGTGCGCGCTTTATGGCCTGGTTCAATTAAGCACTCTATTCTTAATTTACTACTAAATCCTCCTTGGACCCCCAGGTTTCATAGGGGTTTTCGTAGAGTTTTCTGAGATAGAAAATGTAGCCCATTTTTTACCGTCTCATAGGCTACACCTTGACCTAACGTCTTCGCGGTGGTGGCGTTTGCGCTCACTTTGTGACCTTCATCAGGGTTTGCTGAAGATGGCGGTATATAGGCTGAGCAAGAGAGGGTGGGGTGGATCGGGGTTTATCGATTATGGAACAGGCTCCTCTAGGGGGTGTAAAGCACCGTCAAGTCCTTTGAGTTTTAAGCTGTTGCTTGTAGTATTCTGGCGAGTAGTTTTGTTATTTAACTACTGAGGTTTAGGGCCAAGCATAGTGGGGTGTCTAATCCCAGTTTGGGTCCTGGCTATTGTGTGTTCAGAAGTTTTAAAGCCACTTTCGTAGTTTATTTTACATCAGCTAGGGTTTTACAGTTTAGATGGAGTTTAGCTTTATTATGTTAGATCTTAAACACCCTCTACGCCGATCTCTATTAGCTAGGGTCAATCGTGTGACCGCGGTAGCTGGCACGAAATTGACCAACCCTAAATATAGCATAGCTTAGTTGAACTTTCGTTTATTGCTAAATATTTGTCACTGCTGTCTCCCGTGGGGGTGTGGCTAGGCAAAGTGTTTTGAGCTGCGTGTGCGTGCTTGATGCTTGCTCCTCTTGATCATGATGATTAATAGGGCGTCTTCACCGGGGCGGGGATGCTTGCATGTGTAATCTTGCTAAGAGCTAATAGAAAGGCCAGGACCAAGCCTATTTGTTTATGGGGTGTGTGGACCCGTCTAGGCATTTTCAGTGTCTTGCTTTGGGTGGGGTTTAAGCTACATAAAC